CAGAAGGAAGAGATATAATGAAATTCTTGATTAGATCTTCTCATAGGAACGATCTATTTTATTTGATTGATGGATCCAACAACCAAACCTATTTTTTAAAAATTCATTAAAAAAGAGAGTGGTTTTATTCGAAGCGCTTCGTGATTTTCAACCAATTATGTGCTTCAATATAATTACCTGGAGTAAGCGCTATAGCTTGTTTCCAATACTCAGCAGCTTGATCGGACCAAGCTTCCGCAATTTCAGAATCACCCTGTAGAATGGCCTGTTCTCCCCGGTCGGAATAGGTGGTTCCTTCCCTTAGAACCGTACTTGAGAGTTTCCTATCTCATACGGCTCAAAAATCGATTCTTTTTGTGTCCTATCTTAATCTACCCTATGCTAACTGAATTAGATTTCTCATAAACCTATCCCATTTTTTCTTGGGTTAACCAGAAGAAGTTAATTACATAAGTTTCAAACCCTAATTTTGATCAATAATCAGAATCAGTTTGATCTTTTCTCCCACCTTCAGAAGAATGAAGCATAGGTATCCCCACAATATCGTTAGAATTTTCTGAAAGGTAACTATCTCGGTTTCATATATGGAATTCATATAGAATCTTTGAAAAAGACTTTTTTCCATAAGAAAAAAGAACTTACTATCTTTGGGATCTGATGCTACACCGCTGCTCAATACCTTAGTGGATCGACTCTATTACATAAGTTGATTCCTAACTTTTGTCCCATATCATGACATAAGTAAGCAGTTCTTAACTGTATCGACTCAATAGCTCGCTAATTGATCTTTACGGTGCTTTCTCTATCAATTTGATCCTTTATCCATAGAATATAGTATATAGGCTGCACTCATTTTTTTTTTTCTTCCTATTTTGGTTCTCGTGAAGTCTCTTTCCTTGCTACAGCTGATAAAAATCGTTGCTTTGGACGATGCATTATGTAGAAAGCCTATTTTTTCTAGTATTTACTAGCCAATTTGATCTTTGCTTTTTTCCTTATTTCTATAGTGGAGATAGTCGCACGTAATGACAGATCACGGCCATATTATTAAAAGCTTGTGGTAAGAATGGGTTTCGTTCTAGTGCCCGGAAATAATATTCCAAAGCCTTTGTATGCTCTCCATTGCTTGTGTGTATAAGGCCTATGTTATAGAGTATATAACTTCGATCATAGGGATCAATTTCTGGTCGCGTAGCTTCATAATAATTCTGTAAAGCTTCCGCATAATTTCCTTCGGATTGAGCCAACATCCGTTACGGTCGTTCATTCTATTAAAAAAATCTCCGTTCCAGAACCGTACATGAGATTTTCATCTCATACGGCTCCTCCCTTCTGCGCATAGTACTAAGGGGAATAATCCATAGAATAAAAATTGAACTATTCTCATCTCATTATGAACTGAAAGGAACTAGTATTTTTACAAGAAATCTCTAGCCAGCCTTCCCGCAAGAGGTTTTTTCTTAACACCAATCATATTAGTGTTAGATATAAATGGTAACTCCAACAATTTCTTTGTTCTCAACGCCTTCTATTTCCAGGAATTAGTCACTTCAACGATCTTTGATGGTTATACGGGTATCCAAAGTACAAACGAGATGGATGTTTGTTGTCCCAACCATTCTTGTTAGTCCCGATACCGATAAGGAAAGGGGGGATTTATAACAAAGTTTTTGTGTTGTTGATTCCTAGGTGTAGTGCTTTTTCCCTTATGCCGTCTATTGGTACTAATGTAGTGTAGGATTGACCCGCAATACAGAACCCATAGGTGTAACCTTTCGCTCAATACTCAAATCAACAATTGAAACATCTGAGGCTGCATCAATCGAGGATACACGATAGAAGGAATTGTTCTATCTCCAAACTTCACCTTCACCGAGCGTAGGTTTATTTCAAGAATTTCGTTCTTTCTATACCGAACCGCGTCCCTTTCTCGTAAGACTGAGGTGAGGGCTAAAAAAAACAAGAAAAAAGAATCAAATCGCACCATCTCTGTAATAGGTAAATGCCTTTTTTTCTCCTGAAGTTGTCGGAATTATTCGTAATAAGATATTGGCTACAATTGAAGAGGTCTTATCAATAAAATTTCCATTTATATGAGATCTAGGCATAATTAGCAATCCATTCTAGAATTCTTTTCATTACCCCTCGGGGAAAATGATCCCACAAACAAAGCAAAGGAATTTTACAGTACGAAATAACATAAAAACAGACTAATTTTATTCTAATAAATAGATATTAAATAGATATGGGCTTTCCACTTAAATTGTCCCCTTTTGTTTGGGAAAGATATGAGATATTGGAATCAGATTGATTTCATTCCCATTTTTGTAGTATACCAATGAGCGGAACTATTACTATTTCATCTAAGTTAAATAACCAAGGACTTTTTTTACTACAGATTCTAATAACTCGAGAAGTTTTGATTTGGTTATGATCCAAAGAGAAAAAAGAATGGAATAATCATTCCATGAAAAAATAGAGTAGAGTAACCATACCTTCT